TAAGAACCATATTCTGACTTTTATCTGGAGAATATCCAACAATAGCTTCCATCGCATGAATAATTGATCCAGATCCTAAGAACAACAATGCCTTCGAATAAGCATGAGTAATCAAATGAAATAAAGCAGCTCGATAAGACCCCATACCTAGAGCTAACATCATATAACCCAATTGAGACATTGTAGAATAAGCTAAGCTTTTCTTAATATCTTTTTGAGCAAGAGCTAAAGTGGCTCCTAAAAATAATGTTATTATACCTATCAAAGCTATTAGATTTAGAATGTAAGGTATAACTATGAAAAGAGGAAGAAGCCGAGCTACAAGAAAAATTCCTGCTGCTACCATAGTAGCGGCATGTATAAGAGCCGAAATGGGGGTAGGCCCTTCCATGGCATCAGGTAACCATACATGAAGGGGAAATTGGGCGGATTTAGCAACAGCGCCGGTAAATAATAGGGAGGCGCATAAAGTAACAAATAAAAAATTAACTTCATTATTATAAACCAAGTTATTGAATATTTCAAACAAATCCCGAAATTCGAAAGTACCTGTTATCCAATAAAAACCCAAAATTCCTAATAATAAACCAAAATCCCCGACACGATTAGTTACAAACGCTTTTTGACAAGCATTCGCGGCACTGGGTCGTGTGAACCAAAAACCTATTAATAGATAAGAACACACTCCAACTAATTCCCAAAAAATATAAATTTGTATCAAATTAGAACTAGTAACTAATCCCAACATTGAAGTATTGGAAAAACTCATATAAGCAAAAAATCTCAAATATCCCCGATCATGAGACATATAATTGTCACTATAAATAAGAACCATAATTCCAACAGTAGTGATTAATATCGACATAATAGAAGTAAGTGGATCAACCAAGCAGCCAAATTCTAAAGAAAAATCATTATTGATGGTCCAAGACCATACATATTGATAGACAAAATTATTATTTATTTGCTGAATAGAAAAAAGGGCTGAAAAAACCATAACTATACTTAATAATAAAACACTAGGAAAAGCCCACATACGGCGAAGATTTTTTGTTGCCGTTGGAAAAAGTAGAAGTCCTGTTCCAATTAAGATAGGAACTGGAAGTGGAATGAAAGGTATAATCCATGAATATTGATATGTATATTCCATAAAAAAAAAAAAAAAAAAAAAAAAATTAAGATATATAAAATAAAACTTAAATAGAATTTTCTAGCCTTAATTATTCTGAATCTTTCCAAACTACTTCAAATATTTAAAATCAAGAGGTTATAATTGGTCAAATGATATAAATAAGTCACTAGTGAAAAATAAATACGTATTTAATTTTATTAATACTGAATTGTTAATATTAAATTCAAATTTTTAAATAAAATTTTATGAAGATAAAAAATGAAAATTAGAATTTTCATTTTAATTATTACGTATTACAATAATTTTTTTATATCTATAGAACAAGGATAAATAATTATACCAAAAACAGTATTTGATATGAATCATAAAGCCCATAACTAAAACTATTTATTGTAATTCGGTTATTTAGAATCATTAACCAATTTGTTTTGTAACTAATTCTTTGTCTTCCATTACAATAAAAGCTATTTGTAGGAAATGCTATGATATCCAACACTTTAATTTTACGGAAAAAAAAAGGGGGGCAAATAAAATGCCTTTAAATTATGTATTTTGTATCCTTTAACAGATTAACTACTAGTCTCATTTGATAATTCAAATTTTGTGGACTCTTTCTTCGAGCTTGAACAATTAAATTAATATAAAATTAATAACAATTAAATTAATATTAAATTAATTAATATAATAGAAAAAATTATTAAAGTTTTTTTATTTTTTAATTAAGCGGGAGAAGGGTTGGTTTATTAAACTTTTAGATTTTTTTATTACATGTATAAATGGAACACGACGAAAATAGAAAGAAAACGAAACGGACAATCTTTCTTTTTTTTTTTTTTTGTATTATTTTTTTTTTATTTTATCAACTTCAATCTATTTGGCATAGTGTACCTTATCATTCTTATTAATATTTTATGTGATTTTTAACCCCCCCCCTTTTTTTTTGGAGTCTAATTTAGAGAAAAAATAGATAGAGAATAGTAAAGAACAATTGATTTTGAACAATAGATGTCTTTCACATCCAACCGAAAAACCTATTATAACTTTTTAATGGCAGTTCCAAAAAAGCGCACCTCTATTTCAAAAAAACGTATTCGTAAAAATATTTGGAAAAGGAAGGGATATAGGGCAGCATTGAAAGCTTTTTCGTTAGCGAAATCTCTTTCTACCGGGAGTTCAAAAAGTTTTTTTTGTGTAACAAATAAATAATCTGAATCGTTCTAATAACTAATAAAGTGATATAATTTTGTTTATAGTTTATTTATAAGATTTATAAGTTATAAAAATGATAAATAATATTTATCAATTATAATTAATATTAACATCATAATAGTATAGTAAAAGAATAAATATTAATATATAAGATAAATTACAATATAAACAATATACATTAAAAAAAAAATAAATAAAAAAGAATTAGTCTCATAATGTTTTAATTTAAAACGAATATAAAATTGAATTTGTTTTACTTTAATTTGAAGCCAAATGTTTCTTTCGTTTCTGATATAGATAAGAATTCTGTTGTCTACTGAATTCTAAAAATGAATGGTACTTTTTTGTTTGAAAAAAGGGTAAACGCAAGCGCAAGGTTTCGCCTTTCATTTTAGTATGTTTTATCATTTTCCGGATGGGGATTATCACTTTCCCCATCGCCCTTACTCAATCTCAATAATAAAAAGAATTTTTTTTTAGTTATATTTTTGATTTTATATTATAAAGAAGAGGTCGTTGAAACTAATTGATTAAGTTTAAAATGTTTTTTATAATCTTTTAAACCATTATTTTGGGTTTTAGAAATTATTATCACTATATAAATTCCTTAAACCCAATTAAATTAATAAAAGCCCCGTTTACATTTTTAGGTAGTTATATGATTTAGGTAGTTATATGACGAATGCGCCAATTTTGAGTGATCTATTTTAGATCCTATGTTTCGATTGGAAGATCGATCAAGATATAATATATATATTAATATATATATTAATTAAAAAATTTAGAAAATATTTTGAAGTACGGTACAATTTCTATACGAAATTTTTTTATATGATTGATACGACCATCCCAAATACCTAACTTAATGGGTTTGCTAAATCTTAACGCAAATTCTCTACACAACAAAAAATCCTAACGCAACCTAACTATGCAAATATTTACATAAATCTTTTGAGTGTATCGCTGAAATTGTGTTATATAAAAATTCTATTTTTTTATTAATCGATAAAATGAATTTTTTATTTTAGATTAATAAAATTTATTTTAGATTAATAAAATAAATGATAAAAGAAATTAATCATTAAAAAATGCAAACGAGGCAGAACATTTTTTTTACTTATATCCAGGGATTGAAGTAAAAATTATCTAGTTACAACTGTTACATTTTAGTTTTAGGAGAGCATAAAGTAATAGCCTACGAAAAAATACATTGTTAGTTCAGTTAAATAAAATTGACATCCTAAAATACTAAATAACTAAATAAAAAGATAATAATAAGAAAAATCAATATTATTAACGTTAACGAAAACGTTTTAATCCCTAATTTTTAAACAAGTTTTTATTCATCAATTTGAATGGTTTCCTAAAAAAAAATATTGGATTGAATTAACTCCTTCAAGCTCGACGATTGAATAAAAATAGGTTATTATGATTTCGAATAAGCCGCTATGGTGAAATCGGTAGACACGCTGCTCTTAGGAAGCAGTGCTAGAGCATCTCGGTTCGAGTCCGAGTGGCGGCATGGCATCTTCTAAAAGAGTAAGTCCTATAATGAATTCAATTCCCGATTTCAATTCCTATAATTGAGGGACGCCCTTATTAATTTAATAATTTTTATGATATTTTCAACTTTAGAGCATATATTAACTCATATATCCTTTTCGATCGTTTCAATTGTAATTACAATTCATTTGATAATTTTATTAGTCGATGAAATCGTAGGACTAGATGATTCGTCAGAAAAGGGGATGATAGCTACTTTTTTCTGCATAACAGGATTATTAGTTACTCGTTGGATGTATTTGAGGCATTTACCATTAAGTGATTTATATGAATCATTAATTTTTCTTTCGTGGAGTTTTTCCATTATTCATATTATTCCGTATTTTAAAAAACATAAAAACCATTTAAGCGCAATAACCGCGCCAAGTGCTATTTTTACTCAAGGTTTTGCTACTTCGGGTCTTTTAACTGAAATGCATCAATCCGCGATATTAGTACCCGCTCTCCAATCCCATTGGTTAATGATGCACGTAAGTATGATGGTATTGAGCTATGCAGCTCTTTTGTGTGGATCATTATTATCACTAGCTCTTCTAGTCATTACATTTCGAAAATTCATAAGGATTTTTAGTAAAAGCAATAATTTAGAAAATGAGTCAGTTTACTTTAGTGAGATTCAATACGTGAACGAAAGAAACAATGTCTTACGAAACACTTCTTTTATTTCGTCTCAAAATTATTACAGGTATCAATTGATTCAACAATTGGATCGTTGGAGTTATCGTATTATTAGTCTAGGGTTTATCCTTTTAACCGTAGGTATTCTTTCGGGAGCAGTATGGGCTAATGAAGCATGGGGATCATATTGGAATTGGGATCCAAAGGAGACTTGGGCATTTATTACTTGGACCATATTCGCTATTTATTTACATATTAGAACAAATAAAAATTTTGAAAGTGTAAATTCTGCAATTGTGGCTTCAATGGGCTTTCTTATAATTTGGATATGCTATTTTGGGGTTAATCTATTAGGAATAGGGTTGCATAGTTATGGTTCATTTACATTAACATCTAATTGAATAAAAGACTTGACGAATATAAACATAGGACGGCATACAGGTATATATACGAAAACTTCATGTAAACAATCAAGAACCATTTGAATCATTTCCATTACTTGATTCAAATGGTTCTCACAAATTCAAAAGATATCTAGTTATAATAGAATTCCAATTTTTTTATTTTACTTAAAAGAAAAGAATATAAAAGACTCATTTTTTTATTGTACAATCAACCATTTTTAAAATCATGGGATTTCAGTTTCATTTTTTGGTTTACTCACAAAAACTATCGAAAAAAATAATTGGATATAATAGCTTCGACCTTGTCAACTGATAATGATAAAACGAAATCGGGATAAACACCAATACCTATTACAGGTAAAAGGATAGAGATCGAAACAAATAATTCTCGCGGTCCAGAATCAAAAAAATAAGAGTTTGGGGCATTAAAAAGCTTGTATCCATAGAACATCTGGCGTAACATAGATAATGAATAAATAGGAGTTAATATCATTCCAATTGCCATTACAAAAGTAATTAATATTTTTGTCATTAAAAGATATTTTTGACTAGTAAGTATTCCAAAAAAAACTAACAATTCGGCAACAAAACCGCTCATGCCCGGTAATGCAAGAGAAGCCATTGATAAGATACTGAAAGTCGTGAATATTTTTGGAATTGCGATAGCCATTCCGCCCATTTCGTCGAGATAAACAAGACGTATTCTATCATAACTCGTTCCGGCCAAGAAAAAAAGCGCAGCGCCAATAAATCCGTGAGAGATTATTTGTAAAATGGCTCCGTTGAGTCCTGTATCGCTTATAGAACCAATTCCTATAATTATGAAACCCATATGAGATACAGAAGAGTAGGCTATTCTTTTTTTTAAATTACGCTGACCGAGAGATGTTGAAGCTGCATAGATTATTTGAATTGTGCCTACTATAATCAACCAGGGAGAGAATATAGAATGGGCGTGGGGTAATAATTCCATATTGATCCGAACCAATCCATACGCTCCCATTTTTAATAAGATTCCGGCTAAAAGCATACAAGTACTGTAATGTGCCTCTCCATGGGTGTCTGGTAACCATGTATGTAAGGGTATGATCGGTGATTTGACAGCAAAAGCAATAAGAAATCCAATATAGAATATTATTTCCAGTGCTACAGGATACGATTGATTAGCTGATGTTTCAAAATTTAATGTTGGTTCATTGGAACCATATAAACCAATACCCAAAACTCCCATTAATAAAAAAACGGAACTTCCTGCAGTGTACAAAATAAATTTTGTAGCTGAATACAAACGTTTCTTTCCCCCCCACATGGATAGAAGTAGATAAACTGGAATTAATTCTAACTCCCACATGATGAAAAAAAGTAAAAGGTCTCGAGAAGAAAATGGTCCTATTTGACCGCTATACATTGCTAACATCAGAAAATGGAATAGTCGGGAATCTCGAGTAATCGGCCGAGCCGCTAAAGTAGCTAAAGTTGTGATAAATCCTGTCAGTAAAATGGGTCCTATAGAAATTCCATCTATTCCCAATCTCCAGTAAAAATCAAAAAAATCGATCCATTTATAATCCTCTGTCAGTTGCATTAATGGATCATCCAATTGGAAACGATAACCGAATGCATAGGTTGTTAGAAGGAGTTCTATTATGCATATACCTATAGTATACCACCGAATTATCTTATTTCCTCTATGAGGGAGAAAGAAAATTAAGGAACCCGCGAATATTGGCAAAACTACAACTAGCGTTAACCAAGGAAAATTATTCATGGTAAAAACAAGATAAACTTGGACCAGAAAAACCCGTGCTCAAAATAAATAGTTTTTGAGCGCGGGTTTTTGTCGGTAAAGGTAAAAAAATCAAATGTATTCAAGTAGGGTTTTCTGGAACGTATTAATAAGCCAGACCCATACTTCGAGTTGTTTCATGCCATAAATAAACTCGAACACTCAAGAAATCTGTCGGACAGGCGGATTCACATCTCTTACAACCGACACAGTCCTCTGTTCTTGGAGCAGAAGCAATTTGCTTAGCTTTACACCCGTCCCAAGGTATCATTTCTAATACATCCGTTGGGCAGGCGCGCACGCATTGAGTACACCCTATACACGTATCATAAATCTTTACTGAATGTGACATTTGGATCTATAAATTTTTGAATGTCAGAAAGTTTCGATCTAGTAAACTTGTAAATGAATCATATATTTAGACACCAGATGAATCAATAATTTATCATAATTTTTCTAATCAATCTACTTCTGGATTGACTCATGCGATAGAGCCAAGATACTTTAATTTCTTACATTTTTGAAAACATGTATTATTACGGAATGTATGGTCATGGTAATTCTAATTTATGAATATTAGAATTTATATGATTAATACTACTTATTCAACAAATTCGATTGATTGATACGAGTTGATTTTCTGTTACGATAAATTGATGAAACAATAGCCGGGCCAATAGCTGCTTCAGCGGCTGCAATAGCTATAACAAAAATTGAGAAAATATTTCCTTTTAATTGGCGACTATCAAAAAAATCAGAAAATGTTACGAAATTCATATTAACCGCATTCAGTATAAGTTCAAGACACATAAGGGCTCTAACCATATTCCGGCTCGTGATCAATCCATAGATACCGATAGAAAATAAGTAGGCACTCAAAACAAGTACATGTTCGAGCATCATTGACCAACTCCTTATCAATTTCGATTCATTTCAATATGAACTGAACAACAATTCAACAGATTCAATTGACTAGAATAAAAAAAAGTACGGAACAAAGGCAGATTTTCTATTGTTAATAGAATAGATTGAATAATTTCTATTTTAGACATAAACAATCTTTAATTAAAGGGAAATAAATGTAATGTAATAAAACCGAACAGAGTTTAACGTGCATTGCTAATTCTATAAATTTTTTACTGTCGCGCCACGGCAATTGCACCTATCAAAGCGGCTAAAAGAATTATCGAAACGAATTCAAATGGAAGAAAAAAATCTGTTGATAAATGAATTCCAATTTGTTGACTATTACTTATCAAATCTTGCTCTATAATCTGGTTTGATCTTGTAGTCCAAATAATTCCGTACCATGACGTATCCGTAATAATAATCATGAGTAAAACAAAAATACTTGTACAAACTGGCAAAGTAACCACATCCCCAATGGTCCAAAGATTCAAATCTTTGTAATATTCTGAACCATTCATGAACATCACAGCAAATACGATTAAAACATTTATAGCTCCCACGTAAATAAGGAGTTGTGCAGCAGCTACAAAATAAGAGTTTAATAGAATATAGAATAAGGATATACAAACAAGAACCAGTCCCAATGAAAAGGCAGAATAAATGGGGTTGGTAAATAATACCACCCCCATACCTCCTAGTATAAGAACCGATCCCAGAAAGACTAAAAGAAAATCATGTATTGGTCCGGGCAAATCCATTATATGTAAAATAAGAGATAAATAAATAGAAATGTTTTTCATGACCTTATTGAGACCCGACCATAAATTTTTTTTTTATGATTTTTGAGCAATTCCTAATTTAATCCTAAGTAAATAAATACTAAGGGATATGAATAAATGTGAGTACTATTATTGGACTAATTTCATTCTTTATCTGAAAGAGTCGTTCTAATTCTAAACGATATATTTTAAAACAATTATGGATATATTAATTAATGGATTTTCAATCCAAATTAAGACGCGTTTCTTACCAACCAATCAATAGTTGGTATTTGTAGTTATTGACCAAACAACACGAAAGAAACCTAAATTCCTTCTATATTAGTTATTAGTAAAGTAATTCTAAATTATTCGTTAATAAGAGATTTACTTATTTATTTGAGGCGAATTCAAAATTGTTCGAATTGTATAATCGTCAATTACTGACATTGGTAAACGACCCAAAGCAATTTGATTATAATTCAATTCGTGACGATCATAAGTAGAAAGTTCATATTCTTCAGTCATTGATAAACAATTCGTTGGACAATACTCAACGCAATTACCACAAAATATACAGACTCCGAAATCAATACTGTAATTAAGCAGCCGTTTCTTGCGAATATCAGTTTCCAATTTCCAATCAACAACGGGTAGATCTATAGGACATACACGAACGCATACTTCACAAGCAATACATTTATCAAATTCAAAATGGATTCGACCGCGGAAACGCTCCGCGGTGATTGATTTTTCATAAGGATATTGAATAGTTACGGGTAAACGATTTGCGTGGGATAAAGTAATCATGAAACTTTGACCAATGTACCTTGCAGCTCGTACTGTTTGTTGACCATAATTCATGAACCCAGTTACCATAGAGAACATATCGTTAATATATATATGAATAGTTTTATGTTTGTTTATTTCTCTTGTTTGAGACACATTGTGAATATAGAATGTTACTTTACAGTGAAAAGAGTTGGAAAGAAGTTGTTAATAATAGATTACCGAGAGAAATAGGTAAAAGAAATTTCCATCCAAGATTCAATAGTTGGTCCATTCTTAGCCTCGGTAAAGTCCATCTTGTTGTGATAGGAATGAACAAGAACAAATAAGTTTTAGCTAATGTAATAAAGATACCAATTATCGCTCCAAAAACTCCACATGTTTTATTTATTTCAAAAAGCTCAGAAACATATATGTCCGGAATAGATATATTCCAACCTCCCAAGTAAAGAACTGTTACAAATAATGAAGAAACCAATAGGTTTAGATAGGAAGCAACATAAAATAACCCAAATTTTATACCCGAGTATTCGGTTTGATAACCTGCTACTAACTCTTCTTCTGCTTCTGGTAAATCAAAAGGTAATCTCTCACATTCTGCTAGGGAAGAAATAATAAAAATGATAAACCCTATAGGCTGACGCCACAAATTCCATCCCCAAAAACCATATTTTGATTGCGCCTCAACAATATCAATTGTACTTGAACTGTTAGATAATTATAGTCGGTGATACCATCACTGTTACCATCGCTATTACAGAACCGTACATGAGATTTTCACCTCATACGGCTCCTTGAAGGCCAGAAATAAATATAGGGACCGCATCAGTATTCTTTTTTGAATCTTGATATGTTTGTAGGATGGATAACTATCGGCCGGTCCCAAATTAGACCAATTGAATTCTGTCTGTTATAATTATTTTAATTCAAAATTAAATAAAAAAAGTACTTCTGAATTGATCTCATCCTTTCTTTAATTTAATAATTTCAATAATAATTTCAATTCTTCTTTGTTCAGTAATAACTTAACTGTTCAATAAAATACTTCTTGTAAAAATATCAATAACCCGTTGGTTTCACGTACGAAAAAAAAAATTCTATATTAATTAATGAATTATGACACAAATTATATATCTATTAATATGTATATGGGAAAGAATAAAAGTAACAAAGAATAAATAAAGTATATCTTTTTTTTTTTTTTTTCCTATATTTATTAAATCGGTGGATAGGAGTATACTCTGGATTGGAATCGTGTCATGGGGAGTACTGCCTGATCATTTCTACCAACTTAAAGCCCCAATTAGTATTCTTTGTTTGTATATTATGTAAAAATGTCCTTTTGGAGAATTTACATAATCTCCATTACTAATCCTTTACATATGTTCGTGTTTCTAACCATCCACTCGTTTTTGCTCAATCCCCCGTTATGCTAATACATAAAAATGATAGTGAAAACTCAATACGGTTGATCTTTTGAACCCGCTTCAAGTCAGGATGACTAATCAACCAATCTTGGGGGAAACGGTCTCTTCTGTTTATGTTTATTTCCGCTTAACTCTCTAACTCTTATACATAGAAAATGAGAATCAATCTTTTTACTGCGAATTTATATATAAGCTGTTTTCTTTCACTCATATAACTATTTGATTTAGTTCATCAACCCGAATAATGAATAAAAAAAAAATTAAGATATCTACTCAATCCATTCCAACCCTTTCCTTGAAAGGAAGGAATAGAGAAAAGTTTCTGTCTATGTATCAACGAATCGCACGTAGAGATATTGATAACACACATAAAGTTAATGGTATTTCATAACTAATCGATTGAGCAGCAGCTCGTAGACCGCCTAAAAAGGAATATTTATTATTTGACCCGTATCCCGACATAAGAAGTCCAATTGGAGCAATACTGGAAATGGCAATCCATAAAAAAACACCGATATTGAGATCCGCTAAAACAAGGTGATATCCAAAAGGAACTACTGAATAGCTTACTAAAATTGATATGACTGCTATGGATGGCCCGATACTGAATAAACGAGTATCCCCCCTAGATGGAAAAAGATTTTCTTTGAAAAGTAGTTTTGTCCCATCTGCTAGAGCTTGAAGAACTCCCAAAGGGCCGGCGTATTCAGGTCCAATACGTTGTTGTATCCCTGCCGATATTTCTCTTTCTAACCATACAATTACCAGTACGCCTATTGTGATTCCCACTACAAGAGTCAAAATAGGAACAAGAACCCATAGAATTCCATAAACCTCTTTAAAAAATTCTAATCTAGAAAAAGAATCGATATCTTGTACTTCCGGTGTATCAATTATCATTTCAACGATCAACTTCTCCCATAATGATATCTATACTACCTAGTATCGTCATAATATCAGCCAATTTCATTCTTTTAACTAACCGCGGAAGAATTTGCAAATTGATAAAACCCGGCGGGCGGATTTTCCATCTCCAAGGAAAACCACTCTGATCCCCTATGAGAAAAATTCCCAATTCTCCCTTTGGGGCTTCTACTCTCACATAAAGTTCTTGTTTCGGCAATTCAAATGTAGGAGACGGCTTTTTACTAATAAATCGATATTCAAAATCATTCCATTCCGGATTCCTTTCTCTATCAAAGTATCGTATTTCTAAATTCTCATAGGGTCCCCCTGGAATTCCTTCCAGGGCCTGTTGAATAATTTTTACGGATTCTATCATTTCACCAATTCGGACTAGATAACGAGCCAATGAATCTCCTTCTTTTTGCCACTGTACTTCCCAATCAAATTCGTCGTAACATTCATAATGATCAACTTTACGAAGATCCCATTGTATTCCGGAAGCTCGCAGCATTGGTCCCGATAAACCCCAATTTATTACTTCCTCTCTACCAATAATGCCTACTCCCTCGACTCGTTCTAAAAAAATAGGATTTCGTGTAATAAGTTTTTGATATTCAGCAACTCTTGTTAAAAAATAATCGCAGAAATCCAAACATTTATCTATCCAGCCATGAGGTAGATCGGCCGCTACTCCTCCGATACGAAAATAATTATGCATCATTCTCATACCGGTGGCAGCTTCGAATAGATCATATACTAATTCTCTTTCTCTGAAAATATAGAAAAAGGGAGTTTGTGCACCAATATCCGCCATAAAAGGACCGAGCCATAACAGATGAGAAGCTATACGACTCAACTCCAACATAATTATTCTGATATAGCTGGCTCTTTTAGGTACTTGAATATTTCCCAACTGTTCCGGTCCGTTTACAGTTATTGCTTCTGTGAACATAGTAGCTAAATAATCCCACCGTGTTACATAAGGCAAATATTGTATAATTGTTCGATTTTCCGCAATTTTTTCCATTCCTCGGTGTAAATAACCCAATATTGGTTCACAGTCAATAACATCTTCACCATCTAGAGTAATGATGAGTCGAAGAACACCATGCATTGATGGGTGGTGGGGGCCCATATTGACTATCATGAGGTCTTTTCTTGTAGCCGGTATATTCATAGGTTTTTCCTCGATTCATTCTTTCATGAATTGCTGAAAACGAAAAAAAGTTCATTAAAATTCAAGATCTAATAAATCAAATAATTCAAAATGCCTTTATAAAAATAAAATTAACGAGTTTTTGACTCCCGAATATCCAACCGATTAATTAATTCTTTATAACATATTCTATTTTTCTTTGACAAATAAGACAGTAATCGTTGGCGTTTTCCCAGAATTTTACGTAAACCTCTCTGAGATAAATAGTCTTTTTTGTGTAATTGTAAATGTGAAGTAAGTCTTCGTATCCTATTGGTGAAACTAACTATTTGAAATTCAACAGATCCTCTGTTTTCGTCTTTTTCTTCTTGTGAAATAACTGAGATGAATGAATTTTTTACCATAAACTGAAATCTTCTCTCCCCCCCTCTTTTTATTTTAAGATATTTTTTATTGATAGATATCTTTATTGATCAGTAATAATAATGCCCCTAATTTTTATTTGGTATATACAAAAATTTGTATTTCGTTATTAATTTCTAATTTTTTTTATTTAATAAAACTTACTCAATCCTATTTTCATTTTAAAATTGGATTTGAAAGGGGATACAAAAGTATGGTTGGTTTCTTCACTCACAAAAGATAAAAGTTTAGACCTAAAATAAGAAAATTTTGTTCATTCTAGATCTAATTGATATGTCATTGAATTAGTATCATGTATCAGAATGGAATGTAAGACAATGTATGCGTGCATCTCTTTGTCGTCATAGACCAGATATGGTATGGGAAATATAGGAAAAATGTACTATTAATGAATTTTCAATCGCGGATACATATGTATCCTTACCATACTGAAACAACTGCCATTATTGGTATTAAACCAATAACGATTCATACAAGCTAAATCTTCTAATCGATAATTGGGCCAAAGAAATAGCTTTAATTTTATAAGTTTTTTTTTATATTTTTTGCTTTTATCCACAACTTGACTGTTTACCTCATTCCCATTACAAAAAGATGCCTTTCTATGTCTATTCTTAGAATTTAAACAAATTAGAATTCGCAATTCTCTACGACGTCTAGGCGATAAAATATTTTCAGGAACAAACAAATCATAATTTTTTTTATATCGATTTCCAGTCATCTTTTGATGTTTTGTAATGACTTCATCAGAATTCTTATCAACATGTTTTTTTTCTCGGTATCTTTGATTTATTTGATGTTTACTTTTATGAACTAATGAAATACCGAGGGTTTGATACATAATAAATTTTCCATCATTTTTTATAGCTAGACGAATTGGTTCAATAATCAAAAATCCCCTTTTAATAAATTCTGTAAGAGTTACATCTTTCTGAATCGTCAAAATATCCAGACTCATTTCGCCCCTTTGAATAGAGGATATAGTAATTTCTCTTGGATTTATCAGTCTAAGCAGGAGACAATATACGTTGATGTTATTGATTATTTTTTTATTTAAAGAATCATCCCATCTCAATTGAAAATACAAATACCTTTTTAGGAAGAAATCAAACTCCGCTTTTGTATTGATCTTGTATTGCTTTTTATTTCTATGTTTTTTCATGTCCGATCCCGTATAATCTTCTTCAACATCTTTTTCTTGGTTTGAAAGAGCTGATTTAAGATCTGCTTGGCCCATGGATTCTTTTTCTCCTTGATTTCGGTTTTCTAATTCAAGAGATTTTTTTTCATTCGACGATATTGATATAAAAGGATCTCTTTTTTTATTTCCAGTGATGCTTTTGTTTTCACTAGCATTTTTTTTTATATTAGAATTAAAAAGTAGTAATTTAATTGGTATAACCCACGGTTTCATTTTATACGTATTATAAAGTCTCACAAATTCTGGCAAGAACCAAAGTTCCAGATTTGATATGGGACGACTTAGTATTTCTTCATTCATTCCCATCCAATCCAAAAGGGGTTTTTGATTGGATAGGTTGATTTTTTGGTCTTGCTGAAGTGTGAGATAAAAAAGACCCTTATTATTGATTTTTTCAATTATTTGATACTTATTAACCCTAGTCTTAGTATATTTATTACTGTTAGTGTCAGTATCAATATTGATCCAGGCCTCAATATCGACCTTCGTTTTAAGACAAAAATAGAGAACTCTCCAATCAAAAAATTTTCTATCCGTATTTTTATCCATATCTCGAATATCATCTTCTACCATATTAAATGATTTTTGTTTATGTGTGTTGTAATTATAAAAAATATCTTGGTTAGTTTTTACTTGTAATGGTGATCCATAAATTGAAGAGTACTTCTTAGTTTCAGAATTTATGGATTTATATGCTAAAAGATCATATCTATATTGTTTTTTAAAATTATCCTTTTGATTCAATAATAAATCCGTTTCCATTTTTGTTTTTTTTTCGTAGTGAATTAATTCATCTTTTTCATATAAATCACACAAATCTTTATATAAATCTTTATTTTGAGCTATACAGTTCAATATATTTCGCCATTTTTGTGGTACTACTCTAGACCATTTAATTTGAGATACATCACATTGATATTCATAATGACTCCTTAACCAATTTGTCCATTGATTCATTCCAGAATTGCGAAGATTCTTAGGTCTTAATTCGGAATGAAATAGTTCTTGTCTTACAACAAAAAAATCCTTTATTTCATTCTTAAGAAAAAGGGGGGTTCCATTATATTGAAATACGGATTTCAATTTCTCTAACTTAATAAGTTGGGTTTGTGATAATTTGTAAAATACATATGCTTGTGAAAAGTAAGATAAGTCAAAAAAAGTCTTTGAATTTTTTTGACTAAGACTAATATTAGTATTAGAAAGTGACTCTTTTATAATCGAAATAAATTTAATTAAACTTTGATTTGTTTTATTAATTCTTTCTTGATTTGCTTCATTACTGTTAATGTTTTTATTAATAATTTTTTTTGGTGATTCAAGAAAAAGTTGTGTATTGATACTAGGAATATTAATCATAGATAGAAAGATATCTATGTATATCTTTTCAATGAAAAATATTATAAAATAATGGGATTTACGGATTAATCGAGCAGTTCTTCTTTTTAATATCTGCCAAATATTTTTTTGTGATTCCAATCTTTTATCATCATAACTTATTTTGTTAGAACTCAAATTTCTATCTGAAGTTATAAATCCCTTTTTCTTGTCTTTTGTAATTTTTTCTATTTGCTTTATGATTGTGTTTATTCTATCAGTCAGATCTTGCATTTTTTTTTCTGTTAATGAATAATTTGTCCAATCCTGAGATCTAATTTGAATGGACGATTCCTGAATCATCCGATTACTGATTATTGAATCTTTTTTAATTTCACTCAATTCATATACTTCTATTTCTCTCAATCCAAATAATATAATTGGGTTTATTTTTGAGAGTTCTTTTATTATTTCTTTTATAAACAGAATGTTTTTAATGATCCATTTTTTTGGTTTTTTTGAGACATTTAGAAACAATTTTGTTTGTTCTTTAAAAATTCCTAGAATTATAAAACATTTCTTTTGCAATTTTTTAATTTTTTTTTTGAGTTCTTTTAAAATCGGTTCAAAAAATGAAAGTTTTTTTCTGGGAGAACCAAAAGGTAGTTCAGCTTCCATTCCAAAAATTGTTAAAAAACAAAAATCATTTTTTTGACCTTGCTTTTTCATTGGATCGTTATAAGGGGCTCGTAACTTAGATCTGTGCCAAGGTTTAAGACGAAAAGGAAATAGGATCTTGATCTGAATGCCGTCTGTTAACCAGTTTTTTGGAAATTCTTTTTCTGATAATTGAACGCCGTTATAGGTACATTTAACATGCATTTCTCTATTCCAATCCTTTAAGTCCTCATACCATTCCGGAAATTGAAATAATAGTATACGGACAATATTTTTAGCTATTATCAATGAAGGTAATATAATATATTTTCTAAGAATTGATTGGGTTACTAATAAAAAACCTCTCATTACTTGAGCAAGTAAAATACTATCCCAGGCTTCCGCTATTTGTATACGCACTTTCTCCTTTCTTTTGTCTTCTTCTTTTTTGTCCTCCTCTTTTTTTTTCGCGCTTTCTTTTGTCTTTTTCTCTGTATAATTCGAAATTGTGAATTCTGTGTTTTTCCACATCCAATTTCTAAAAATTTTTTTCATCCGTTCAGAAATATCAAAAAAAAAAAAAAAAGATTTGTCTATTCGGTCCAAAAAAAGAGGGGAATGCGCATTTGCTTCAAAGAGTTTCCAAGTAACTGTTTTACGTCTTTGAGCACGCATGGAGCCTTTGATTATGTCTCGACGAAAATCCGATTGTTGGGAATAACGTATCAAAGCAACTTCGCCTGTTTGATCAGTATTATTAGTTTCGTTGGTATTAGTATAAGCATCCGTATTTTGTTGGTTATCAGTAAAAATCACTACACGTTTGGATTTTCTTGAACGAATCTGATGATCCTCTACCACAGTTTCTTCGGTTTCCCCCTCCTGTTGTTCAAAATCGTTGATTAATTTGTATGACCATCGAGGAACTTTTTTATTAATTTCTTTTATTCCAATAGATTTTTTTTTAATCATTTTATCGTTGGGAACAGTTCTAATTGCATCAAATAATAATTTTACAATTTTGATTCGATCCTCTGAATCAATTCTTACTTGTTCGTGTTCTGTAACTAAAAAAAGTCTTTTAAAATTTAAATTTGATGTGTATTTTACAACCAATTCATTGATTAAATTTAATAAATAAAAAATTTCTGTTGTTAATGATTTTCTATCAAATGAATTTATTTTTTGTTCAAATTCTAAGTAATTAATAATAAGAAGGATACCATGAATTTTATTTATCCAAAT